TTTTTATATATTTAGATATCTATTCTATGTATTTAGAATATTTATAGATTTATTTAGAATTTATACATATAGAATAGATATATAGCTATATAATAAAAGAATAACTTTTTCTTTATTCTTTAATGAAAGTAATACCTCTTGTGTAATATAACATAGTAATTATTGTTTTTCCATTGGGAGAGATGGCTGAGTGGACTAAAGCGTCGGATTGCTAATCCGTTGTACGAATTATTCGTACCGAGGGTTCGAATCCCTCTCTTTCCAGTTCCGTTGATTATTTGGTATTTTTTTACCTTTCAAATTTTTGAATTTAATAGTTAAAGATGTAGAATAGATAAAAATGCTAAAAATATTTAAAAGCAAGTCAAAACTCTTATTTTTTATTCTTCGCGGCCAGGATTACGCCCCGGGTCATTAGATAAAAATCCAAAGATGAAGAGAGAGACAAAGAATATCACTACTGTGTAAACAAAGAGTTTGAGAGTAAGCATTACACAATCTCCAATTTTGGTTTGGAAAAAAAGAAAATAGATTCTCTATTTTTATACCCTATATATCACAATAATTTGGATCACAATAATTTGGATATCAAGAAATGAAATAGTTTTTAGAAATAGAAAAGATTTTTTATAAATTCATTTGTAATAAGAGTTGAGTCTTTCATTGCCAAGAATTTGCCTTCACACCTACAATTAGATATTGTGGAGGACTCTTATAATTTATAATATAGGGCTCCCTTTCAAGTTCAAGGGAATGGAAAAGAAAAATGTTTAGAATGAGTAATATCGAATAGGGTAAGCCCTATTTGATTTTTCGCGTCTATATAATAACTTGAATGCTTGAATTGGGGGAGGGCTTATACTATAAGACTTATCTGATCTTATAAATTGTTAGAATTTTTTTTTCTTGAATAAATTATTTTAGGACAGTATTAAAAACCTCATCGAAAACTTACAGCAGCTTGCCAAACAAAGGCTAATAGAAAAAAGAGCACAGGGATGACTGGCATTACATCTACAATTGGATTCAAAAAAGCGTAGGCTTCGGGCAATTTTGTGAAGAAAAAACTGCTTGAATAAATAGCCGAATCAAAACAGATACAAAACAAACTAAAAATATTAAGCATAATCAAATTTTATTCTTGAAGATATTTATTCTTGAAGATAATTCTATTTTGATTGAGTTATTAAAATATTGAGTTATTAAAATATTATTAATGATGATATCAAAATTTATTTATATAAAATAAAAATAAAGTAAGATAGACAAAAACCCTTATTGATGAACCTCACTCAATCAAAAATCCTTCAATTCTCAAATCAAAAAAGAATAGAAGGAATCATATTTTCATACAATATCTTAATTGAATTATATATTATGATCAATAAATTGAGTTTAATTCTATATCTACATATATTAAAATCTGAGCAATAAACTAATCTATTCCATAAGATATTTATTGGAACGGGAATTGACGAAGAACTAATACCTATATTAGTTTTTATTAGTGTTGAGTTGAATAGAAATGGGGCGTGGCCAAGTGGTAAGGCAACGGGTTTTGGTCCCGCTATTCGGAGGTTCGAATCCTTCCGTCCCAGCGTATACCTATTCTATACATAAAAAAAAATTACCGGCTTTGGCAACCTTTTTATTATTAAGAGAATAATAAATGCAATTCTTCTTTCGTTTCATATTTTTAATAACTTTTCTTGGACTAATTTATTTTTCAAAAAGTGGATTGTGCTCAAATAATATGGAAATGGAATTGAATCTATCTTTTTTTTTTTCAGGGACGGGGGAAACAGATATCAAAATTCAAATTCAAAACAAAAAAAGTTGAACGGTTTTTTGATCACATTCTTATTTTATTCCCCTTATCTCTTCCTATTTACGTTAGTTACTGAGAAAAAAGTTTTACGTCTCACGCCTTACAATGATACACATTTTGAATGCAATTTTTATCCACTTATATATATACCAACGAATCCTTTATCGAATCGTTACAAGTGATGTTTGAGTACGAAGAGAAGGAAGAGCTGTTCGGAAAGTGGGTTTTTATGATCCACTAAAAAAGAAAACTTATTTAAACGTTCCTCCGATTCGATATTTCCTTTAATTTTAAAAGGCACTCAAACGACAGGAACTGTTCATGATATTTTAAATTAAAGAAGGCAGGGGTTTTTACGGATCTTTGTCTTAATTAAAGACACTGAATTTAATGAAATACAAAAAAAGGGGGGGGTGTGGGTCGTTTGTATATATATATAGCTTAGCTTTGTATAAACTTTTCTATACTATCCCTTCCTTCACTCTTGTTCTATTTATATCTATCTTATTTTTGAAAGTTCTTATTTCATTTTATTTATCCTTTTACCTACAGTGGTTTTGTTTGTATTTATGTGGATATTAGTGCCAATCCAATACAAGCCCTTAGTTTATCTGTTCTTAGTTTTTTTATTCTAATTAGAAAGAATTATTCTATTCTAATTAAAAGAATAAT